ATTTATGCAATCAATAGTGAATCCATATATATTGAATCCATATATAATATAATTAGTCGAATAAAGAACTTCGATTCCTTGTTTCTTACTTGGTATTAGAGTTCGAATGAAACCCACCCGATTACAGGTTGCAGGTAATGCCATCATTTTCTATTTTGTAAGGATCCATTAAATAAGGTTTCCTTAGAAAAAGATTCTATAAAAGCAATGATAAATAGATACGAATAGAGCAAGAAAAGAAGATAGAGCAAGAAAAGAAGGAAATAAAAAAACATAGTATAGAAAAGATGTATAGAAAAGATATCCAAAATGATATAGAAATCACTATCCTATCCTTAGTTTTTATTTCCTTAAGTTAATTGAATTTCGTTTGATTAGGGCAAAGTTCCTTAAAAACCTCTGCCTTTTTTAAAATATCCTGAACAGTTCCTGTAGGCTGAGCGCCTTTTTCAAGGAAATAGAGAATAGCGGGAACGTTTAAATAAGTTTGATTCTTGATAGGATCATAAAAACCCACTTTCCGAAGATCTCTTCCCTCTCTTCGAGATCGAACATCAATTGCAACGATTCGATAGACGGCTCATCGGGATAGATGTAGATGAAAAAGAACCCCCCCCTAGAACCGTATAAGAAGTTTTCTCCTCGTACGGCTCGATAAAAAATGATTCGAAGTTTTGTCTATGGATAAAATTAGAATAAATAGTAAAGGAATCCGTAAAATAAATTAGTCTATAATTTAACTCATAGTCATTTTTATTTAGCTTCCTTCCTGAAAAAAAATCATTTGTACTCATAACTCAAGTTCAATAATTCTCAAATATCTTAAATAAATTAAGATTTTTCTTTTTTTGAGTGGTCTTTAACCCCCCCTTTTTCGTCTCATTTCAAATATATTTGGATTCTTTATTTGGATCCGTGAGACAATTGAAGTGGTATTTCCTTGTTCTGGGATCCTTTATCTTGGTTTTAAATCATTGGGTTTAGACATTACTTCGGTGCTTCTTAATCCTTTCAAAATGGTAGCAACATACCCCTTTTTTGATTTCTTTCTATCAAAGAATCATACCGATGGTTGATTCGTGCGCGATACACTGTGGATCGAAAAAGTTTTAGCCGTTCCAACAAATTTTTTTGAATTGAAAATTTGCTCGAATCGGATCCTTTCGATTTCTATATCGAAGATATACTTACGAAGTTGTTCCAATTTATTGATTGGCATTAACCCTAGATCCTTGCCCCTGAGAAATTAATCAAAACTTTCTACTCGAGCTCCATCACGAACTATTTACATTACAACCAAAAAAAAAAAAAATAAATAAAAAAAGAAGGTTTCTAGTAGAATAGAAAAACGACGTCGAGCCAAGAGCACCTTCATTCCTATATAAAATGGTGGATGTAAGAATAAGAATCCACACCGGATCGTGTCCTTCAAGTCGCACGTTGCTTTCTACCACATCGTTTTAAACGAAGTTTTACCATAACATTCCTCTAATTTGGAACCAGTATGGAATTGATTCAATTATGGAATCATGAATAGTCATTGGTTCAGTCGGTACAGAGACACAGTCATTTATATTTTTTCTTATCTACATAGATAATAAAGATTTTTCTGAAGAAATATTAGCAAGACCCCGGCTTTTTTGTATGAATGGAACTTTTTCTATAAATCTCTATCTCAAAAAATGTCTAACAGAAATATCCAGAAATCTAAATATAGAAATAACATAACTAACAGAACTAACAGACAGAACTAACAGAAATCACACGAATAAAAAAATTCTATTTGACTCTGCCTCTTCAAGTGACTCAATAAGATAGACTGACCCATTCCTTCCAACTTTCCAAAACTTCCTAAAGATTCAATCCATAAAGAATCATTACAAATCTTTATACTTGAAAAAGTTTCTTACTTCTACATCGTTATTTGAGTCAAGTTTTACAGTAAAGACTCCATTTGATTATCATAAGAAAGAGAATTTTCTTTTCGAATGGAATTGTCAAGGATGTAAAGCAAATAATCTAAATAGATCGAACAATAAAAAGAAATCTCATTGTTAAATATTTAAATTTTAATTTTTTAGGGATGCAAATTATTTTTCACAAAAATGGAAAGACTTTTTGTCACTCAAATAGGATAACAATACATACCTATAGGCTAAGCACTTCCTCTTTTATATGTATTTTCATATTTTGTTTAACCTGAGCTTAAGTAATCTTTCTACAGATCTATGTCCCATCTTATCTTTATCTGGATCACAAAAGGGTTTAGTTACTTTTGCATGTAATTTGAACTCGATTTAGTTCAGTTTGTGAAAAATTAAGATATGATTCCGAAAAGAATCATTCAAAATCAAAAAAGAAAGAGGAATCATATTCTATCCAATATTAGACCTTGAAACAGAACCTTGTTGAACAAAAAAGAAGTATTCGGATACAGGGGATATGCTCTGGGACGGAAGGATTCGAACCTCCGAATAGCGGGACCAAAACCCGTTGCCTTACCGCTTGGCTACGCCCCATTTCTATTTTTATTGGACACTAATACTAATAAAGAATAATATTGGTATTAAGTGTTCGTCAATTCCAGTCCAACTATATATAGAAAATCTTTCTCCTTTATAGAATTGATTATAATAGAATTTATTATAGATTCGTTGCTAGAATTTTGACATGTGTATATCTAGAATTCAACTGAATTTATTGATCATTACATATAATTCAATTAAGATATTGTATGAAAGTATGATTTCTTCTATTCTCCTTTGAGAATAGGAGGGTTTTTGATTGAGTGGAAAAAGAAGGATTTTTTTGTCTACCTTACTTTCTTCATTTTTCCTTATATCAATAACTCAATCAAAATGCAATTATCTCGACGAAAAAAAATGTCTGTTATGCTTAATATCTTTAGTTTGATCTGTCTTAATTCTGCCCTTTATCCGAGTAGTCTTTTCTTCGCCAAATTGCCCGAAGCCTATGCTTTTTTGAATCCAATCGTAGATGTTATGCCAGTCATACCCCTGTTCTTTTTTCTTTTAGCCTTTGTTTGGCAAGCTGCTGTAAGTTTTCGATAAGATCTTTAATAGTATCCTAGAAAATTCATGATTTATTCGAGAAAAATGATAACAATTGATAAGATCAAATAAGTCTGACAGTATGAACCTTCAATTCAAACATTGAAATTCTCGGATAGCCGCGAGAAATCCGGCTCGCCCCATTTCCCGATTTTAATCCTTTTTCTCCTTTTTCCGGCGAAATACCTTATTAGCATACCTTATTAGCTTAGGGTCGCTTACAATATCTAATTGTCAGTATGAAAGTGATTTGTGGTAATCAAAGACTCTTATTAAAAATTTCAACTTCATTTGAATTTCTGAACATTCTTTTCTATTTCTATAATTCATTTCTTGGTGTCAAAATAGGATATGTGATATAAAAATGGAGGATCTATTATCTTTTCTTTTCTCGTTTTTCTTTTTCAAAAAATGATCTTGGAGGTTGTGTAATGCTTACTCTCAAACTTTTCGTTTACACAGTAGTAATATTCTTTGTTTCTCTCTTCATCTTTGGATTCCTATCCAATGATCCAGGACGTAATCCTGGACGTGAAGAATAAAATAAAAATTTTGTTTTTCTTGCTTGATTTTACAATTTTCTTAATATTTTCTTTTAGCTATTCCACACATTTCACTATAAAAAAAATAAAAAGGGGTTTGCTAAATTGAAAAAAAAAAAAAAAAAAAAAAAAAAAATAGAAAGTCATTAACGGAAACGGAAAGAGAGGGATTCGAACCCTCGGTACGAATAACTCGTACAACGGATTAGCAATCCGCCGCTTTCGTCCACTCAGCCATCTCTCCCAATTGAAAAAGATAATTACTATGTTACATTACATATCAAGTAAGGATTAAAGAAAGTATTTCTTTCACATTCTTTATCGTTATTATATAATTAGCAATTCCATTTAGATGCTTGAAAGATCCAAATAGAAAAAGAAATAAAGAAGACCTTCTTGCTTTTATTTTGTTCGAAATGCCCTTTTGGCCTGGCCCGGCCAATACCCAGCCGGGCCTTTTTTTGTTCCAAGAAATTCCCTTTATTTTTTATTGATAGGCAACATACTCTAAATAGCCAATTTTGTATCTGTGTAACAATTTCCGTTCTGGGGTTTACATATACTTATCATTTTTGTTATAATGTAAATTGAGAAGGATTTTTGATTCAAAAGAATCAATTAAGTATGTATCAATTTGTATTTTCTTATGTCATTAGGCAAACCAAATTTTAGATTAAAATCCAAGAATCATTCACGAATTCTCAGTCAACGAATAGTTAATGGTTCCCATTTGTCATAAATTTTGGTTTTTTTGAGTGAAAATATACATTTTATTTTTCAATAGAAAAGCGAGGGGAAGCTTTTTGGCATTGTGTGTTTTGAGATACTATACAATCAATCGAAGGGGTAGAAATCAAAAGGGGAAAAAGGGTTTCTTTTCTAATTTTTCTAAATTTAGAAAAAGGATTAAAAAAGGGATGCAAGTACAATAAACTAAAATTTAGTAATCCAACCCAAAAAGGGAATTTTTGATCCTATTGTGTATCGTTTTGGCGGCATGGCCGAGTGGTAAGGCGGGGGACTGCAAATCCTTTTTCCCCAGTTCAAATCCGGGTGCCGCCTCATCAACAAACGAATCGAAATATCTTATTCTGTTCTATAACTCAACCAAATTTGACCCAGCAGAACAGAATAAGGGGACTGTTAATACTTGGTTGATTCTAAACATCCGTTCTGGGTATTTTGTAAATAAATCTTTAAATCCAAAATGAAAAGAAAGATTATAATGGTCGAAGCAAGACTTCCCGATTCCTTTCTACTATTAATGTAATGTCTACTGATTGGGTCTTTATTGGATAGCCGGCAGATAATTTAACTACTGGTTGGGGGAAGTTCTTTCTATACTGTAATCTACATATATAGACTCGCGAAAATCTCTGAGTGTTTAGGCATTCAATCTAATAGTGATTGAATGCCTAATTTCCTTTTTTATAGAAAAAAAGTGAAAAAAAAAAAATATATATATATATATATTTTTTTTTTGAACCCCTCGTCAAGATCAAGAGTATAATATACTATCGCTCAACTCCTTCAGAGATACAATCGGGAAAGGGTACGTATTAGATCAAATAGGAAAAAATTGTAATAGATAGCAATTGATCTATTTTTACTTTGAAGGCCAAGAAAAAAGGAATGGACCCTCTTTTTTTATTACTAGATGTTCCATTAGTAACATTCCTTTGTAGTTTTATTGTTTATTTTACTTGTGTTTAGTCTTTCCCCATTAGAAATCATATAGGAATTTTTGAAATGGATTTATTTGATTGGTTCATCAATAGTGTTCGGCCAGAATCCCTTTTTGACTCTGGACCATTCATTCTACTATTATTAGTGAGCAATAATGGAATAATTCTATCATAGAGATAAGGGACATAATTCACATGGATATAGTAAGTCTCGCTTGGGCTGCTTTAATGGTAGTCTTTACATTTTCCCTTTCACTCGTAGTATGGGGAAGAAGTGGACTTTAGAAGCACTCCTAATTTAGTTGAGGAATGAAACGGTATCTATTGTTTTATAGATCGTTCTGCAACGCATTTTTGATTTGAATTGAAATCATTTTCAAATCAAAATATCTTCATTTCCAAATTCCATTGGATTCTAGTGGAGAAATGTATTCTATAACAGTAAAACAATTATTTCAGATTCATCGGAATAAATAGATGTATCAAAAGAAATAGAATTGGGTCCTACGTCAATTCCATATATGGATTAATAACTACATATATTGAAGATAGAAGCTAATATAGTATACCAACTTTATTAGAAACAATTTTATACACTACTATAACACTAATAGAGAGTATGGTAAGTAAGAAATTCTTTTCTTACTTACCATACTCTCGGATCTCATAGAAGACCGCCGATGATAGCCCGTTGATTTCATTTAAGACGTAAAAATAGAATACTTTTCATTTGATTTCTTCAACTATTGATAAGAATTCAGAAGTCAAGTGTCATTTAAAGTTAATCATTTTGACTGACTGTTTTTACGTAAATTATAAGTAGAAAAGCAGTAGGAACTAAAATGAACAGTGCAGTAGCAATAAATGCAAGAATATTTACTTCCATAATATCATCGTTTTTTTTTTTTTTTTTTTTTTCACAAGAACTCGGGATTTAATCCCATAGAGATGATAAATCTTTCACCTGTCAATTCAATGAATGCATTACCTATCGATGATCTTGAATCGGATCAATATCATGAATAACAATATCTGAGCTATTAAATTAATTCGTCGTCGAGAATTGAATAGTATAACATACGAACATCTTTTATCCATACCAAATCCAAGATTGGATTCCCGGACCAATCAAAAATTCCTTTACTTTATTTATCCTTCTTTTCTGTTCTTTCTTTTCTATAACCTACCCTAGATCTTCCTTATAGAACCATCAAACGAAACGAAATCTAACCACGCGTCCGAACTACAAAACCCCAACAAACAATACAAGCGAAGTGGAAAAAGAGAGGAATTAGGTTCTAAATTTTCATGATCTAAATTTCTTTGGAAGACAAAGAAGTATGAGAAAGATGAGTCGCAGGATAAAAGATGGAATATTCTATCAACTTAACTATTTTAGTTATTTTCATTTTAGTTTAGGGTTTGTTCTTTGTTCGACAGAATCCTGAAAAAAAGAAGGGAAACCCCTTCGGAATTCAATTATGCTCTCTGTCCCTTCTTTCACAGAAAATGGAGAGGCGAATTGATGTACTTATTGGATCCGTCGGGACTGACGGGGCTCGAACCCGCAACGTCCGCCTTGACAGGGCGGTGCTCTTGCCTATTGAACTACAATCCCAGGGAAATAAGAAGAGATCTAACAGAAATTTTGGATTCTTTTTTATTCTCTCGTATCAGGTATTTCTTAAGAACAAGAGTGTTCTACCATCTGATAGTAGATTGACAAATTGTTGGGCCGAGCTGGATTTGAACCAGCGTAGACATATTGTCAACGAATTTACAGTCCGTCCCCATTAACCACTCGGGCATCGACCCAACGCCTAATTCATTTTAGACGTTCCACAATCAACTTCCTTTCGTCTACCAGGCAGATTTGACAAATACATATCACTTGATCTAAAATACAAAGTCCCACTGAGTAGACTATTAGAAGGACTTGACAAATATAGATCACTTGATAGAAAATCCCACTCCTAGAGTCTTGAGTCTTGGTATACCCCCAGAGGGACTTGAACCCTCGTTTTCTCCGTGAAAGAGAGAGGTCGTAACCACTGGACCATAGGGGCCTATGGCCACCTTGATTCATAAATCAACTAGAAATAATAAGTCCCGGCCACCTTTATAAAATAAAAAAGCACTAGAAATACAATAGGTAATAATAAAAATACCATAGGTAATTAATGCCTAAGGCTACCTTAACTT